GTTCATAAGATAGCTCATTATCCCAGGTCGGAACAAGTGGATATGATCGATCCTATTTTCACTGCCTTAGTCTATATAAGGGTATTAACTAATAGTACCCTTATATTATTTGCTAGTTTAGCATTTACTGCAAGAAATACTACTTGAATTAATTAAGTAGTTATATTAATACTATTAATTTTAATAAATTTAATAATTGACTAATTTATTAAAATAATAAGTAAAAATGAAGAAAGAATAAAAGATATTCAAAAAACATTGAACTTATAAACTTATAAATTCAGGAAAAAAAAGTAAATATATTCAATTTATTAATTGAATTATAGATTCATAATTCATGGACGTTGATAAGGTGCTTTCATTTATTTCTTAGCACCTTAAGATCGCAACGGGTTCTAACGGAGAAGAAGACAAAACAAACGGAGAAGAAGACAAGACAAACGGAAAATAAGACAAACGGAAAATAAGACAAACGGAAAATAATACAAAACAAACAGAAAGACAAACGGAAAATAATACAAAACAAACAGAAAGACAAACGGAAAATAAGACAAGACAAGAACACCCCCCATATTCGCACTCCCTAAGATCTTTTCTTTTTCTTACTAAGATCTTTTCTTTTTACTTACTAAGATCTTTTCTTTTTCTATTCTTTTTCTTACTAAGATCTTTTCTTTTTCTTACTAAGATCTTTTATTTTTCTTACTCTTTTCAAATAATAAACTTAGCCCCCCATGCCCCTGGGGGGCACTTCCCTAATCACTCCCTAATAGAATATGATTTAGAATTTTAAGTATAAATCATAAATTAACAAAAAACTTTTGTTATGAAAGAGAATTATATAACTTTAATAATTATATTTATATTATATATATTTACATTTTAGTTATACTATATATATTATTTAATAATTATTTATTATTCAAATATTAATTGTGTATTTATATTCTAATTATATAAATATATTTTATAATTATAATATAAATATTATTTATTATTTCATAAATTTTTTGTATTATTATATAAATTCATAATTTATTTTTAATGAACTTGCTTTTGGAAGGGCTATTAGCTCAGTGGTAGAGCGCGCCCCTGATAATCGCGTCGTTGTGCCTGGGCTGTGAAGGCTATTAGCCACATGGATAGTTAAATGTGCTCATCAACGCCTGACCCAAAGATGTGAATCATACAAGGCACAGTAGCATGGCGTACTCCTTCTGTTCGAACCAGAGTTTGAAACTGACTTTCTTATCCGGAGCAGGAGGATAGATGGGGTGATTCAGGTGAGATTGAATGTAGATCAAATTTTCTATTCATTCGTGGGATCTGGGCAGTCCCGGGTAGTTAGCCAAGTAATTAATGGCTACTTTCTTCTCGAGAATTCATACATATCTTATCAATGTATGAAAAATTATCTCTCGAGCACAGGCTGAAGTTAAGACTAGCCTAAATGTGTATAAAAAAGCACCTAACAACGTATCTTCACAGACCAAGAACTACGAGATCACCCCTTTTATTCTAGGGTGACGGAGGGATCATACCATTCGATCCTTTATAATGCTTTTCCCGGAAGATGCGGGAATTCAATAGAATTTCCCGATTTTTTCCTTATTGAAAGGAGTAATGATCAAATTTTATTCATTTTCCGGCCGGGAGATTGAATCTAGTCATAAGAAGAGGAGAAAGAATATTTAGATTAAATACCTCCTTGGTATTCGACTCGCTCAGTCACTATGTCCGATTCCCGGATCAGTGTAATAGTAGATCGTTGTACTAACGAACGATGGAAGGAACAGGTAACAGAATCGAAAAAGGATCTTGGAGTGTCTGGGATTGGGTTAGGAGGATGTTTTAATTTAACACCTCCTTTTCTCTTCTCATCAAGTTTTTTAACTTCCCATTGCCGAAAAAGAAGGAAGTTTAACAAGTACACTTGGAGAGCGCAGTACAGCGGAGAGTTGTATGCTGCGTTCGGGAAGGATGAATCGCATTCTATTAATAAAAAGATTCTCACCAAATTATAGGTGCGATGATTTACTTCACGGGTGAGGTCTCTGGTTCAAATCCAGGATAGCCCATACAGCATACATTATAATAGTAAGACATGTTGATTTGTTATAATAGTAAGACATGTTGATTTGTTGCCTGCTCCATTTGGCCCGACCCCGATTATGGGTTATATAGCTCAGTTGGTAGAGCTCCGCTCTTGCAATTGGGTCGTTGCGATTACGGGTTGGATGTCTGATTATCTAAGTGGTAATGATAGTATTTTTTACCTGAACCGGTGGCTCACTTTTTTTCAGTAATGGGTAAAAGGACCTCAACATGCCACTCAAAAACTCTATTGAGTCGAAGATAGACTGTCAAGAACCTAGAGAAGGTAGGGTGGGTAGTTGGTTAGATCTAGTATGGATCGTACGTGGCCGACAGTTGGAGTCAGCGGCTCTCCGAAGATCTTTCATATAGGATCTCCGGGGAAGAGGATCAAGTTGGCCTTTGC